TAGTACCAAAACAAGCATCGGAAATAATATAGTATTATCCGATTCCTGGGGATAGGAAAAAATTCTTTTAGTGCCAAAATGATTAATAGTAATAAAAGGACATGTCATCCTTCTTACAGTACCACCAGTTTGATATATTTTTTTCCAAAAAAAACAAAAAAAGGAAGCCCTTTCATTATTATTTATTGTTAATAAAGGTAATAAACGCATTTTTCTTTTAAGCATTTTTGATCGCTGTTTACCCCATAAAGATATTGAATAGAATGCGCTGTTTTTTTTACCATTATAATTTTGAAAATAAATATTTAAATGCCCCTCAAAAGTAAGTAAATAAACCCGAAACATATAAAATGCAGTTAATCCTGCTGTAGAAAAAGCTATTATTGCGAAAATAGGTGAATATGACAAACTATCATTAAGAATTTCATCTTTAGACCAAAAACAGGCGAGAGGTGGAATACCACAAAGAGAAAGGGTTCCTAATAAAAAAGCAATTTTTGTAATTGGAACATGTTTTGTTAAACCACCCATAAGAACCATATTTTGACTCTTATCTGGAGAATAGCCAACAATACCTTCCATTGAATGAATAATGGATCCAGATCCTAAAAACAACAATGCTTTCGAATAAGCATGAGTAATCAAATGAAATAAAGCAGCTCGATAGGAGCCCATACCTAAAGCTAACATCATATAACCCAATTGAGACATTGTAGAATAGGCTAAACCTCTCTTAATATCTTTTTGAGCAAAAGCTAAAGTAGCTCCTAAGAGTACTGTTATTATACCTATCAAAGCTATTAGCTTCATTATGTAAGGTATAACTACGAAAAGAGGAAGAAGTCGAGCTACAAGAAAAATTCCCGCTGCTACCATGGTAGCAGCATGTATTAGAGCCGAAATAGGGGTAGGTCCTTCCATGGCATCTGGTAACCACACATGAAGAGGGAATTGTGCCGATTTAGCAATTGCACCGGAAAATAATAGGAAAGCGCACAAAGTAACAAATAAAAAATGAACCTCATTATCATTATTAGAAATCAAGTTATTGAATATTTCAAACAAATCCTGAAATTCGAAACTGCCTGTTAGCCAATAAAGACCTAAAATTCCTAATAATAAACCAAAATCGCCTACACGATTAGTTACGAATGCTTTTTGACAAGCATTGGACACACTAGGTCGTGTGAACCAAAAGCCTATTAATAGGTAAGAGCACATTCCAACCAATTCCCAAAAGATATAAATTTGTATTAAATTGGAACTGGTAACTAATCCCAGCATTGAAGTATTGAAAAAACTCATATAAACAAAAAATCTCAAATAGCCTTGATCATGAGACATATAACTGTCACTATAAACAAGAACTAAAATTCCAACCGTAGTAATTAATATTAACAAAATAGAAGTAAGTGGGTCAATCAAATACCCGAACTCTAAGGAAAAATCATTGTTGATGGTCCAAGACCATACATATTGATAAATGGAACTGCTATTTATTTGCTGAATAAACAGATCGGTCGAAAAAACCATAACTATACTTAACAATAAAACACTCGGAAAAGCCCATATACGGTGAAGTTTTTTTGTTGACACCGGAAAAAGTAGCAGCCCTATTCCTATTAACATAGGGACTGGAAGTGTAACGAAAGATAGAATCCATAAATATTGATATGTATGTTCCATAAAAAAATCTTATTATTTTTAATTAAAAAAAAAAAAAATGAATTAAGTTTAACTTATTTTATAATTAAGTTTAACTTATTTTATAACTGTCTTGACAATTATTATTTTTAATCACTATAGAAAATAGAACCTTTGATGCCTTCAATCCAATTTAAAGAAATACTAGGTAGATAAAAATGTGTAAATTTTGACTGATCTGGTTTAGATCATATGCTTGATCTGGATGATCTATCAAGGAATATATATTGAATTAGATAAGATTTTCCAGTTTTCAATTTGAAAGTCCGGGACAGAACTCGAAACTTTTTTTGTTATATTATATGTCCATAAATCAATATCTAATGGGGTTGCTAAACCTTAACACAAATTTTATACCTAACGAAACTCTAAGGATTAATACAATAAAAATGCATTTTTATTTTCATTAATTTGAATGTTTCAACAAAAAAATATTCCATTGAATTAACTCCTTCAAGCTCGCCAATTGAATAAAAAAGGGTTATTATAATTTTGAGCAAGCCGCCATGGTGAAATCGGTAGACACGCTGCTCTTAGGAAGCAGTGCTAGAGCATCTCGGTTCGAGTCCGAGTGGCGGCATAACATAATTAAATTATCTAATTATTAAAAGGATAGAATAAATCCTATAATGAATTCAATTCCATATGTAAAATTATGGATAATTAAAGTATTCCCCCCTTTTTTTTTATGATATTTTTGACTTTAGAACATATATTAACTCATATATCTTTTTCGGTCGTTTCAATTGTAATTATAATTCATTTTCTAACCTTATTAGTCAATGAATTTGTGGGACTCTATGATTCGTCAGAAAAAGGCATGTTAACCACTTTTTTCTGCCTAACAGGATTACTAATTACTCGTTGGATTTATTCGGGACATTTACCAATAAGTGATTTATACGAATCATTAATATTTCTTTCATGGATTTTCTCTATTATTCATATGGTTCCATATTTTAAAAAACATAAGAATTATTTAAGCACAATAACCGCACCAAGTACTTTTTTTACCCAGGGCTTTGCTACTTGGGGTCTTTTAACCGATATGAATCAATCGAAAATTTTAGTACCTGCTCTCCAATCCCAGTGGTTAATAATGCACGTAAGTATGATGGTATCGGGCTATGCAGCTCTTTTATGCGGATCATTATTGTCAGCAGCACTTCTCGTAATTACATTTCGAAAAGTCATAAGAATTGTTGGTAAAAACAATAATTTATTAAATGATTCATTTCCCGTTGATGAGATCCAATACATGATGGAAAAACGAAATATTTTAAAAAATACTTTTTTTACTTCTTCTAGGAATTATTACAGGTTTCAATTGATTCAACAATTAGATCATTGGGGTTTTCGTATTCTTAGTATAGGGTTTCTTTTTTTAACCATAGGTATTCTTTCAGGAGCAGTCTGGGCTAATGAAGCATGGGGATCATATTGGAATTGGGACCCAAAAGAAACTTGGGCATTTATTACTTGGACCATATTCGCGATTTATTTCCATACTCGAACAAATAAGAATTTGGAAGGTTTAAATTCGGCAATTGTTGCTTCGATCGGTTTTCTTATAATTTGGATATGCTATTTTGGGGTTAATTTATTAGGAATAGGACTACATAGTTATGGTTCATTTACATTAATATCCTAATTGAATTCAAGAACGAGTTTAACAAATATAACCATAAGCCAGTTTAACATATATATAAGAAGCTTCAGGTAAGTCGTTGAGAACCTTTTGAATCACTCCATTACTTGAGTGATTCAAAAGGTTCTCGCAAATGTTAAACATATCTGATTACAATTCCGTTTTTTTTTTTAATTTTTTAATAACTACCTATAAAAAAAAATTAGCTATAAAAAAAATTCGATAGAATAGCTTCGACCTTGTCAACTGATAATGAGAAAACGAAATCCGGATAAATACCAATACTAATTACAGGCAGAAGGATAGCAATCGAAACAAATAATTCCCGTGGTCCAGAATCAAAAAAATAAGAATTTGTGGCATTAAGCAGCTTGTATCCATAGAACATCTGGCGTAACATAGATAATAAATAAATAGGAGTCAATATCGTTCCAACTGCCGCTCCAAAAGTAATTAGTATTTTTGGCATTAAAAAATATTTTTTGGCGGTAATTATTCCAAAAAATACTACCAATTCTGCAAAAAAGCCGCTCATGCCCGGTAATGCAAGAGAAGCTAATGATAAGATACTGAACATCATGAATATTTTTGGCATTAGGGTAGCCATTCCGCCCATTTCGTCAAGATAAACAAGACGTATTCTATCATAACTTGTTCCTGACAAGAAAAAAAGCCCAGCGCCAATAAATCCATGAGATATTATTTGTAAAATGGCCCCGTTGAGTCCCATATCGCTTATAGAGCAAATTCCTATAATTGTAAAACCCATATGAGATACAGAAGAATAGGCTATTCTTTTTTTTAAATTTTTTTGACCAGAAGATGTTGAAGCTGCATAGATTATTTGTATTGCGCCTACTATTATCAACCAAGAAGAAAATATAGAATGGGCGTGGGATAATAATTCCATATTTATTCGAACCAATCCATATGCTCCCATTTTTAATAAGATTCCAGCTAAAAGCATACAAGTACTGTAATGTGCTTCTCCATGGGTGTCTGGTAACCATGTATGTAAGGGTATAATCGGTGATTTGACAGCAAAAGCAATAAGAAATCCAATATAGAATAGTATTTCCAAGGTCACAGGATATGATTGATTAGCTGATGTTTCAAAATTGAATGTTGGTTCATTGGAAGCATAGAAAGCGATACCTAAAGCTCCCATTAATAAAAAAACGGAACTTCCTGCAGTATACAAAATAAATTTTGTAGCTGAATACAGACGTTGCTTTCCCCCCCACATGGCTAGAAGTAGATAAACAGGAATTAATTCTAACTCCCACATAATGAAAAAAAGTAAAAGATTTTGAGAAGAAAATAATCCTATTTGACCACTATACATTGCTAACATCAAAAAATGAAATAATCGAGAATCCCGAGTAATTGGCCGAGCCGCTAAAGTAGCTAAAGTGGTGATAAATCCGGTCAGTAAAATAGGTCCTATAGAAAGTCCATCTATTCCTAATCTCCAGTAAAAATCAAAAAAATTAATCCATTGATAAGACTCCGTCAATTGGATTAAGGGATCGTCCAATTGGAAATAATAAGAGAATGCATAGGTCATTAAAAGGAGTTCTAGTACACATATAAGTATAGTATACCACCTAATTACCTTATTTCCTCTATGAGGGAAAACGAAAATCAAGGAACCCGCGAATATTGGTAAAACTACTAATACTGTTAACCAAGGAAAAGAATTCGTGGTAAAGACAAGATACACTTGGACAAGAAAAACCCGTACTCGAAAACCTAATCTATTTTTTTATTATTATTTTTTTAGTACGGGTTTTTGTCGGTAAACAAAAAATCAAATGTATTCAAGTGGTTTTTTCTGGAAAATATCAATAAGCTAGACCCATGCTTCGAGTTGTTTCATGCCATAGATAAACTCGAACACTCAAGAAATCAGTTGGACAGGCGGATTCGCATCTCTTACAGCCAACACAGTCTTCCGTTCTTGGAGCAGAAGCAATTTGCTTAGCTTTACACCCGTCCCAAGGTATCATTTCTAATACATCTGTGGGGCAGGCCCGGACACATTGAGTACACCCTATACATGTATCATAGATTTTTACTGAATGTGACATTGGAGCTATAATTTTTTTTAAAAAAAACGTCATAAATTTTCGATCTAGTAAATTTTGAAATGAATCATATATTTAGACACCAGATGAATCAATGATTTATCATAATTTGTCTATTCAATTTCGGATCGACTCATGAGATAGAACCAAGATACTTTAATTTCTTACGTTTTCGTAAACATTATCAGATACGCTATCTATCATAAATATCAATTCAAATTAATGAATCTAAATATTTTATATGATTAATACTACTTATTCAACAAATTCAATTGATTGATACGGATTGATTTTCTGTTACGATAAATTGACGAAACTATAGCCAGCCCGATAGCTGCTTCAGCGGCTGCGATAGATATAATAAAAATTGAAAAAATATTTCCTTTTAATTGGCGACTATCAAAAAAATCAGAAAATGTTACTAAATTTATATTGACGGCATTCAGTATAAGTTCAAGACACATAAGGGCTCTAACCATATTTCGACTCGTGATCAATCCATAGATACCGATAGAAAATAAATAAGCACTCAAACCAAGCACATGTTCGAGCATCATGGCCCCACTCCTTAGCGATTTCGATTTATTTCAATATGAACAATGAACAACAATTTAACATCAACAGATTAGATTGACTAGAATAAGAATATCACAAGTACAAAACAAAAAAAAAGATTGGAATATAGATCGAATAAAAGAATTTATATATGAATAATCCTCAAATAAATGTGATAACATAGAATAAAGTCTGATTTGGATTGCGATTACCAATTAAAAAGATTTATTACTGACGAGCCGTGGCAATCGCACCTATCAAAGCAACTAAAAGAATTATTGAAATGAATTCAAATGGAAGAAAAAAATCTGTTGCTAAATGAATTCCAATTTGTTGACCATTACTTACCAAATCTTGCTCTATAATCTGGTTTGCTCTTGTAGTCCAAATAATCCCATACCATGTTGTATCTGAAATAATAGTAATTAGTAAAACAAAAAGACTTGTACAAATTAGGGAAGTAAGACCATTCCCAACAGTCCAAAGATTGAAATCTTTGTAATCTTCTGAACCATTCATGAACATCACAGCAAATAAAATTAAAACATTTATAGCTCCCACATAAATAAGGAGCTGCGCCGCAGCTACAAAATGAGAGTTTGATAAAATATAGAATAAGGATATACAAACAAGAACCAATCCCAATGAAAAGGCAGAAAAAATTGGATTGGTAAGTAATACCACTCCTAGACCTCCTAATATAAGACCTAATCCTAGAAAGACTAAAAGAAAATCATGTATTGGTCCAGGTAAATTCATTGTACGTAAAATAAAAGATAAAAAAATCAAATTCTTTTTTTTCATGACTTTATTGACCCGACCAGGAGAAACTTATTTAGAATGGGTTAATTTAATCCTAAAAGGTTAAAATTACTGTAGTACTGATATCAGACTAATCCCATTCTTTCTCGAAAAAATAAAAATGGATACTTTAATTTCTATTTCGAAATAGAAATAATTATGGATAGAATTATGACTATATTAATAGATTTTCAATCTAAATTAAGCTACGCTGCAATTCTTACCAATCAATCAAATCCAATCGCTAGTTGGGATTTGTAGCTTTTGTAGTTATTGACCAAACAAAATGCAAAATGAAAAAAAAAAGATTTCAGACTTTTAGATCAAACCTAGATCTTTGTTTAATGATTAAAAATGACTCTTCAATCAATCTTTAATCAAAGGGGGTTTGTCCATTTTGATTAAAGATTGAGGTGAATTCAAAATTGTTCGAATTGTATAATCGTCAATTACTGACATTGGTAAACGACCTAAAGCAATTTGGTTATAATTCAATTCGTGACGATTATAGGTAGAAAGTTCATATTCTTCAGTCATTGATAAACAATTAGTTGGACAATACTCAACGCAGTTGCCACAAAATATACAGATTCCGAAATCAATACTGTAATTAAGCAATCGTTTCTTTCGAATATTAGTTTCCAATTCCCAATCAACAACAGGTAAATCTATAGGACATACACGAACACATACTTCACAAGCAATGCATTTATCAAATTCAAAATGGATTCGACCGCGGAAACGCTCCGATGTGATTAATTTTTCATAAGGATATTGAATAGTTACCGGTAAACGATTTACGTGGGATAAGGTAGTCATGAAACTTTGACCAATGTACCTTGCAGCCCGTATGGTTTGTTGACCATAATTCATGAACCCAGTTACCATAGGGAACATATCGTGAATCTCTATGAATAATTTTATATTTGTTTCTTTATCTTGTTTGAGACAAACTATAAATATACAAAAGAATTACTTTATAGTGAAAAGAGTTGGGAAGAGGTTGTTAATAATAAATTGCCAAGAGAAATAGGTAAAAGAAATTTCCATCCAAGATTTAATAGTTGGTCCATTCTTAGTCTAGGTAAAGTCCATCTTGTTGTGATAGGAATGAACAAGAACAAATAAGTTTTAACCAATGTAATAAGAATACCCATTGTTGTTCCAAAAACTCTACCTACTTTATTTATTTCAAAATCAAAAAACTCCGGGACAGATATGTACGGAATAGAGATATTCCAACCGCCCAAGTAAAGAACTGCTACAAATAATGAAGAGACTAATAAGTTTAGATAGGAAGCAACATAAAATAAACCAAATTTGATACCCGAATATTCAGTTTGATAACCTGCTACTAATTCTTCTTCTGCTTCTGGTAAATCAAAAGGTAATCTCTCACATTCTGCTAGGGAAGAAATGAAAAAAATGATAAATCCTATAGGTTGACGCCACAAATTCCATCCCCCCAAACCATATTTTGATTGTGCCTCAACTATATCAACTGTACTCGAACTGTTAGATAATCATAGTCGGTGATGACATCACTGTCCCCATCGCTATTACAGAACCATACATGAGATTTTCACCTCATATGGCTCCTCGAAGGCCATAAATAAATCTAAGGGCCAGATCATATTATTTATCTTGATCTATTTGTAGGATAGATAGGATCAAAATCTATCGGATGCCCCCAATTCAAAAATTTGACCAATGTAATTCTGTCTGTTATAATACTAAAGTAAAGTACTTCTGAATTGATCTCATCTTTTAAGAATTTCAATTTTTCTTTCTTGAGCAATAACTTAAATCTTTCAATAAAATACTTCTTGTAGAAATACCAATAAATATTTCAACCTATCATTTTCGATTACGAAAAAGAATTAGACATTCCATTAGTTCATGAATTATGACACGAATTCAATTTATATTTATATGAATATCGAGATAGGAAAGAAAGAAGAATAAAGGATTCTTTTTTTTCTTTTTCTATTGTAAGTCTATTCTTTTTTTTGTTCCTATTCTTCCTTCTGAAAAAAAAAAGGAAAAGATTACTTCGTTCCTGATAGTCATTTGTTTAATTGGTGGATAGGAGCATACTCTGGATCGGAATCGTGGGGAGTACTGCCTGATCATTTCTACTAATTTAAAGCCCCAATTAATATTCTTTTATTTTTGATAATTCTATTACTAATCTTTTATGTATCTTGGTGTTCCTAACCATCCACTCATTTTTATTTTTACTCAACTGCTCGGTAGCATTACTAGCATTACAATAATATATATATATATATATAAATGATAGTAAAAACTCAATAAGGTTGATTCTTTGAGCCCGCTTTCAAGCCAGGATGACTAATCAACCAATTTTGGGACAAATGATCTCATCTTCTTATGTTTATTTGTGCTTTCCTGTTGTACATAAGAAATGAGTCTCGATTTTTTTTACTGCAAATTTAGAAGCTGTTTTCTTTCACTCATATAACTATCTAATTTAGTTCATCAACCCAAATGATGAATAAAAAAATAAGGATATATATTCAATATATTCAATTAATTTTACCTTTTTCCTAATAAAAAATAAAAAAAAAAGGGGGGGGGATAGGGAAAAATTTATGTTTCAACGAATCGCACGTAGAGATATGGATAATACACAGAGAGTTAATGGTATTTCATAACTAATCGATTGAGCGGCAGCTCGTAGACCACCTAAAAAGGAATATTTATTATTTGATCCATATCCTGACATAAGAAGTCCAATGGGAGCAATACTTGAAATGGCAATCCATAAAAATACGCCGATATTTAGATCCGCTAAAACAAAGTGATAGCCAAAAGGAATTACTGAATAGCTTAATAGAGTTGATATGGCTGCTATGGATGGTCCGATACTAAATAAACGAGTATCCCCTCTAGATGGAAAAAGATTTTCTTTGAAAAGTAATTTTGTTCCATCCGCTAGAGCTTGAAGAACTCCAAAAGGACCGGCATATTCAGGTCCAATACGTTGTTGTATCCCTGCAGAAATTTCTCTTTCTAACCACACAATTACTAGTATGCCTATCGTGATTCCCAATACAAGAGTCAAAATAGGGACAAGCATCCATATAATTCCATAGATCTCGTTTAAGGATTTCAATCTGGAAAAAGAATTGATAGCTTGTACTGTTGTTGGATCAATTATCATTTCAACGATCAACTTCCCCCATAATAATATCTATGCTACCTAATATTGTCATAATATCAGCCAATTTCATTCTTTTAATTAATTGAGGAAGAATTTGCAAATTGATAAAACCCGGCGGGCGAATTTTCCATCTCCAAGGAAAACTACTTTGATCCCCTATCAGAAAAATTCCCAACTCTCCTTTTGGTGCTTCAACTCTAACATAAAGTTCTTGTTTCGGCAATTCAAAGGCGGGAGAAGTTTTTTTACTAATAAATCGATATTCAAAATCATTCCATTCTCGATTCCTTTCTCTAGCAAAACTTCGAGTTTCTAAATTTTCATAAGGCCCCCCTGGAATCCCTTCCAAAGCCTGTTGAATAATTTTTACGGATTCCGTCATTTCACCAATTCGGACTAAATAACGAGCTAGCGAATCCCCTTCCTTTTGCCACTGGACTCCCCAATCAAATTCGTCATAACACTCATAATGATCAACTTTACGAAGATCCCATCGTACTCCGGAAGCTCGTAGCATTGGTCCTGATAAACCCCAATTTATTGCTTCTTCTGCACTAACAATACCTATTCCTTCAACTCGTTGTAAAAAAATAGGATTTCGCGTAATAAGTTTTTGATATTCAGCAACTCCTGTTAAAAAATAATCGCAGAAATCCAAACATTTATCTAACCAGCCATGAGGTAGATCAGCTGCTACTCCTCCGATACGAAAATAATTATGCATCATTCTCATACCAGTCGCAGCTTCGAATAAATCATATATTAACTCTCTTTCTCTAAAAATGTAGAAGAAAGGGGTCTGCCCCCCAATATCTGCCATAAAAGGGCCAAGCCATAAGAGATGAGAAGCTATACGACTCAACTCCAACATAATTACTCTGATATAGCTAGCTCTTTTAGGTACTTGAATATTTCCCAACTGTTCCGGTCCATTTATGGTTATCGCTTCTGTAAACATAGTAGCTAAATAATCCCAACGTGTTACATAAGGCAAATATTGTATAATTGTTCGGTTTTCCGCAATTTTTTCCATCCCTCTGTGTAAATAACCTAATATTGGTTCGCAGTCAATAACATCTTCACCGTCTAGACTAAGGATGAGTCGAAGAACGCCATGCATTGATGGGTGGTGGGGCCCCATATTGACTATCATAAAGTCCTTTCTTGTAGCTGGTACATTCATAGGGGGTTCCTCGATTGATTTTTCCATGAATTACTGAAAACGAAAATAAGTTCATCAAAATTCAAGTTTAAGATCTAATAAATCAAATAATAAAAAAAAAAAGACTCTTCAAATTAACGAGTTTTTGATTCCCGAATGTTCAACTGGCTAATTAATTCTTTATAACGTACTCCATTTTTCTTTGCCAAATAAGATAGTAGTCGTTGGCGTTTTCCTAGAATTTTCCGTAAACCTCTTTGAGATAAATAGTCTTTTCTATGCAATTCCAAATGTGAAGTAAGTCTTCGTATCTTATTAGTAAAACTTACTATTTGAAATTCAACGGATCCCTTGTTTTCTTTGTTGTCTTCTTGTGAAATAATTGAAATGAATGCACTTTTTACCATAAAATGAAATCCCCCTCCTCCCGCCTTTGTTAAGTATAGTTTTATTGATCAGTAATAATAAATAATGTAATATTAAATAAGATGGAACTTTACCGAATTTTTAATCGTGGACATATATGTATCCTTACCATACTAAACCGACTAGCATTATTGGTATCAAACCAATAGCGATTTATACAAGCTAAATCTTCTAATCGATAATTGGGCCAAAGAAAAAGTTTTAATTTAATTAGTTTATTTTTATCTCTATCAAAACGTTTGCTTTTATCTATAATGTGAGCGTGGTTTTTTATGTTATTATTATTGATAATTTCTGTATTGATATCATTTTCATTTTTTGAATTGAAAGAAATTAGAATTCTCAATTCTCTACGATGTTTAGAGGATAAAAGATTTTCGGGAACAAGTAAATCATAATTATTTTTGTCTTTATTTCTAATTAAACTTTGATTTATTACAATAGAGTTTTTTTTTCTGTATCTTTGATTAATTTGTTGTTTTCTCTTATGAACCAATAAAATATTTATGGTTTGATACATAATAAATTTTCCATCATTTTTTACCGACAGACGGGTTGATTCGATAATCAATATTCCCTTTTTCATCAATTCTGTAAGAGTTAAATCTTTCTGAATCATTAGAATATCTAGACTCAGTTCTCCCCTTTGAATAGAGGATATAATAATTTCTCGTGGATTTGTCAGTCTAAGCAAGAGACAATATATTTTGATATTATTGATTATTTTTTGATTTAAAGAATCATCCCATCTTAATTGAAAGCATAAATACCTTTTTAGCAAAAAATCAAGTTCTGCTTCCGTATTACTTTTGTATTGCTTTTTCTTTCTACGCTCTTTCCTGTCTGATCTTGCATAATCTTCTTCAACATCTTTTTCTTGGTTTGCTAGAACTGATTCAAGATCTACTTGATCCTCAGACTCTTTTTCTTCATGATTTTGATTTTTTAATTGAATGGATTTTGTTTCATTCGATGATAAAGGATCGTTATTTTGCTTTCTGTTGATTTTTTTATTTTCACTAACATCTTTAGTTCCATTAAAATTTAAAAAAAGTAATTTGATTGGTATCATCCATGATTTTATCTTATATGCCTTGCAAAGTATCACAAATTTTGGAAAGAACCAAAATTCTAAATTTGATGTAGGACGATCTAGTATTTCTTCATTCATTCCCATCCAATCAAAAAGGTTTTTTTTTTGTTTGGTTCCGGTATCGATCCAGGATTCAATATCGACTTTCTTTCTAAGACAAAAAGGGAGAATTCTCCAATCCAAATATTTTCTATGCGAGCTTTTTTCCGTATCGATAATATCATCTTCTCTTAGATGCTTATTGACAGGGATACCTCCCGACATATCAAATAATTTACTTTTATCTATTTTGTAATTATAAAAAATCTCTTGCTTATTATTTAATTTGAATGGTAATTCATAAATAGATGAGTCTTTCTTATCTTCATAATTAATGGATTTATATAATAAAATATTATATCTATAGTATTTTTTAAAATTATCTTTTTGGTTCGATAATGAATCGACTTCCAAATTATTTTGTTTTTCGTAATGAATAAATTGGTCTTTTTCATATAAATTCCATTTATTTAAATCCTTATTTTGAATCATATGCTGTTGATTCATTTTATTTCGCCATTTTTGCGATATTAAGCTAGACCATCTGATCTGAGATAAATCGTATTTATATTGATAATTACTTCTTACCCAGTTTTTCCATTCATTCATTACAGAATTTTTAAAATTTGTATTTTTTAATTTGAACTGAAATCCTCCTTGGACTCCAAAATAATCTTTTATTTCATTCTTAAGAAAACGAGATGCTCCATGATATTGAAGGACAGATCTTAACTTATATAGGTTAATAACTTGGACTTGTGATAATTTGTAAAATACATATGCTTGTGACAAAGAGGTTACGTTATACAAAATCTGTGAGTTCTTGTTAAAATTACTATAATTAAATACCTTTTTTATACTCGAGATAAAGTGAATTAGTGTATTTTGATTTGTTTTATCAAGTCTTTGGTGATTTTCGTTTTTATTATACATAGAAATGTATTTAGTAATCATTTTTCTTGGTGATTCACGAAAAAACTGTACATTGATCCTCGGAATATTAATGATAGCTAGAAGGATATCTATATATATCTTTTCAATCAAAATTTTTATAAAAAAATATGATTTACGGACTAATTGAGCATTGTTTCTTTTTAATATCTGTAAAATATTTTTTGATGATTTTAATTTTAATCGTTTAGCATTATAACTTAGTTTGTTAGGACTAATATTTCTTTCTGAGATTAGAAATCGTTTTTTCTTTTCTTTTGTAATTTTTTCTATTTGATTTCTTATTGTCTTTGTTCTGGCATTCAGATCTTTCATTTTTTTTTCTGTCAGTGAATAGTTTATCCAATCCATAGATCGAATTGAAGTGGAAAATTTATGAATAGTCCCATTAGTGATTGGTGAATCTTTTTCGTTTTTAGTTTCATTTAATTCAGATACTTCTCTAAATCCAAATAATAGAATCGGATTTCTTTTTGATTTTGATATTATTTCTTTTACAAATAGAATACTTTTGATGAACCAGTTTTTTGTTTCTTTCGGTAAATGTAGAAATATTTTTCTTTTTTCTTTAAAAATTGTTAGAGTTAGAAAACCATTTTTTTTCAACTTTCTAATTTTTTTTTTTAATTTTTTAAAAATGGGTTCAAAAAGTGAAAGTTCTTTTCGGGGAGAACCAAAAGGAAGTTCAGTTTCCATTCCCCAAACTGTTAAAAAACAAAAATCATGTTTTTGTCTTTTCTTTTTTATTGGATCTTTAGAAAAGAATTTTAACTTAGATCTGTGCCAAGGTTGTAGTCGAAAAGGAAATAGGATCTTTATTTGAATACCGTCTGTTAACCAGTTTTTAGGAAATTCTGTTTCTGATAATTGAACTCCATTATAAGTGCATTTAACATGCATTTCTCTATTCCAATCCTTTAAATCCTCGGACCATTCGGGAATTTGAAATAATAACATACGAATGATATTTTTAGCTATTATTAATGAAGGCAATATAATATATTTTCGAAGAATCGATTGAATTACTAAAACACAACCTCTTATTGCTTGAGCAAAAATAATGCTATCCCAGGTTTCAGCTATTTCTATACGAACTTTTTCTTCTCGTTTGTCTTCTTCTCGTCTGTTTTTGCTCTCTGCTTTTTCTTTTTTGTCACTTTCCTTTGTTTTTTCTTCTGTATAAGTAGAATCTGAAATTGTAAATTCTGATTTTTTACGCATCCAATTTATAAACATTATTTTCATTAGCTCAGAAGTATCAAAAGCAAAAAAAAGAAATTTCTCTATTCTGTCCAAAAAAAGGGGAGAATGCAAATTTGCTTGAAACAGTTTCAAAATAGCTATTTTTCG